GTCATCAAGATTTTCTTTTTGAATTTCATTAATATAGATGTAGTATTTATATTTACGTATGTATGCGTATAGGTTTATTCTTCATCCTTTTTGGAGTTTCGATGGAAGAATTCTTATAACAACGCAAGACCGTTAACTCCATTTGTTAGAACAGCTTCCATTGAGTCTCTGCACCTATCCCCTTTTTATTCTTCCTTTTGGAAAGAAGGAGTTGGCTCAGGATTGCCCATTTTTTTTAATTCCAGGGTTTCTCTGAATTTGAAAGTTCTCACTTAGTAGGTTTCCATACTAAGGCTCAAACCAATTAAGTCCGTAGCGTCTACCGATTTCGCCATATCCCCCCTTTTATGCTTAAGATCTCAGTATGACCTACTTTCCCTTTTTTATCCTTTCGTTTGGAACTGTTGAATTCATTATTATATAAAAATTCATATACCGACAGGCATTTCATCCTATTTGATTTTGCCTATTTTCTTTCATTTCTAGGGGGCGCTCATATTTGATATGGGCCAATCAGAAATAATTCTATCGTTTTTTTATTTTCAATTCAATATAGACGTATATCTATCACTATATATATGAACCTTTCTTTTCATTTTCCCATGAAAGTTGGAATACTCAAAGGATCGGGTCTTTGTCTTAGTTTCCAAATTAAAGCATAGGAATGTCTTATTCTGATCTGAATTGCATCTTTTCTATATTTTTATTATTTTTTTTCTTTATTTATGGCCTATTCCATTTTTTTTATGCTTTTCTTAAGGTAGACCTCTATAATATATCTAAAAGATAGAAAAAGAGAAAAAAAAATAAAAAATCTTTAACTTAATCTATTGTTATAGCTAGAACTCAAAATTGAAATTGAATAGAAAAAATTCTATTTCTTAATATTATATTATATTAAAATATTATAAGAATATATTCCAATTTTTATAAAGATTTTTTTTATAAAGAAATGTATATTAAAAAGATTAGAAAAACGAATCAAAATCGAATCGAATATCTAATATAATTCGATCTAAAATTAGAATCGAATTACAAATTTTTTTGAAAAAAAAGGATAAATGTATGATTTTAATTGTTAGAATTGGAATGGAATCAATATAAATTATCGATCGGTATAGTAATCTTTATCTTATTTATATACTCTAGTTAATTACTTACTCTATTTAATTTACTGTAATATCGATTTGAAATCGATTTATATTCGATATTTTTGATGATTTATGGATAGTTAATAGCTAAGATATAATTGATGGAATTATTATGCATGTAAAGTTTATTTTATGTGAGCCCGCTTAGCTCAGAGGTTAGAGCATCGCATTTGTAATGCGATGGTCATCGGTTCGACTCCGATAGCCGGCTTTTCTCTATTTGTTCTATTTGTTTATATGATTGAGAATGTTTCTTTGAAATTAAAGAATAAAGACACCTTTCCTTTTTCAAAAGGTCGACGATTTTTTATGTCATAGAAACTTCCAACTACAAAAAAACGTCAATGAAAAAGTGAAATCTCGGCAGAACAAATCAATTCCGGAAAGGATCTTTTTCTTATTTTTATATGTTGGTATATTTTGTATACTATATATTATTCTATTTTCTATTCTTTTTTCTATTCTTAATTTTCGATTTTTTTATTATCTAATTTTTAGAAAAGAAATAGAATTCTTTTTTTTTTTATTTAATGAAATAAAATATATATAGAAATTGTAAATAAAAAATTTTGAATCCATCTTTTCTATTTATATATTTCTTTAGATTCTATAGAATCTAAAGAAATAAAAAGAAATATACAACAAAAATTCAAAATGAAATATTCACTAAACATAAGAATAAATATATACAAACAATAATTTATACATATACAATAATTCAATTAATAATTAATTACTATATTAATAATTACTATATTAAATACAATTCCAATAATTATAAAAATGTAAATACTAAACTAAAATATGAAAATGAAATTCATAAATGAACTTTCATTTCAAACAAAAAAATAATGAATATTAATACAAAAACAAGGAGGAACTTCGGATACGTACATCTTTCATCTCACTATTCCTTCTAGTGCCATTATTCGTTCGAGTACAATTAATAGAATACTTCAGGGGATTTCGCTTCATTTAAAATTTAGTTCAGTTTTAATTTCGTTAAAAAAAATGAAATATCAATAACAATAAATAAGGAGTCTTTATGTCGCGTTACCGAGGGCCTCGTTTCAAAAAAATACGACGTCTGGGGGTTTTACCAGGACTAACTAATAAAAAGCCTAGAGATCTTAGAAACCCATCACGTTCCGGGAAAAGATCTCAATATCGTATTCGTCTAGAAGAAAAACAAAAATTACGTTTTCATTATGGTATTACAGAACGACAATTACTTAAATACTTTCGTATCGCTAGAAAAGCCAAAGGGTCAACAGGTCAGGTTTTACTCCAATTACTTGAAATGCGTTTGGACAACATCCTTTTTCGGTTGGGTATGGCTCCGACTATTCCTGGAGCCCGCCAATTAGTTAATCATAGACATATTTTAGTTAATGGTCGTATGGTAGATATACCAAGTTATCGTTGCAAACCCAATGATACTGTTATGGCGAGGGATAAGCAAAAATCCAAAGCTCTTGTTCAAAATTATCTAGATTCATCCCACAGCGAGGAATTGCCAAAACATTTGACTCTTCACCCATTCCCATATAAAGGAGTAGTCAATCAAATAATAGATAATAAGTGGGTCGGTTTGAAAATAAATGAATTGCTAGTCGTAGAATATTATTCCCGTCAGACTTAAGCCTACCTTAAAGAAAAAGGTTTAGAAAAGGTTTCGGAAAAATTAGCCCCCTTTCGCCAAACTAAATTGATTTAAGATTAAGGTAAGGGGTTTGATCCGGATTTTTCCCATTCATGTATCATAGATCGACAGAGATCTTTTTATTTCTTGTCGACCTTATTCCATAATTTTACATATCACAGCAATTAAATTCGAAATCGAAAATCTATATATATCTAGAATCTATCTATCTATATCAATCATCAATATATATAGAAAGAAGGATCTACCTCTGGGTTGATTTGTTATGGTCAGCGATGTTGGTGAGTTGGGTGAAGGTACGGAAAGAGAGGGATTCGAACCCTCGGTAAACAAAAGTCTACATAGCAGTTCCAATGCTACGCCTTGAACCACTCGGCCACCTCTCCTACACAACAATTATGACCCAGTAACAGAATGAATAGCGAGTTATTCATATTTTTGTTTGGATTGGCTAGGTAAGGTCCAACCACCCAATTCTAACTAAAAAAATATACAATTTTTGATAAAGATCTTTACTTCAATTCCAAATTCAAGGCTTGGTAATTCAAATAAAAAAGTTTTTTCTTGTGAAAGGCTAAAGTAAAAGATAGATTGTTAATATTTGCGAAGGTGATGTTCCCGCCCTTTTCTGATATGATATTTATACGGGATTAAATCAATGAATTGGAAGGAATCAACGGATTGGTGGGTTTATGTTTTTTAGACTATGATTAATGGATACCTTTCGATGACGATTCCATAAAAATTATAAAATTCCTTTAAATTCAAGTTTTCGCCAAAAAATCGATTAGTTCATAGATCTCTTACAAATGACTCATCCTGGGGCTATTTGATTGTATAGTGTCTACTGACTATGCGCATAACACAAACAAAATAGACGGTTATTCTATTTATATCATAGAATAAATAATTATTCGATTCTTTTTCCCTCCCTCTTTGGATCAAAATTCAATCAATTTCGCCCGAATCTAGAAGAAAAATTCTTTGATTCTTCAGCTTCGATTAAATAAGACTAGTTCGCCCATTGATATACTACATTTGGATTGGATGAATTCGAATCGTATTCAAATCTTTTTTTTGATTCCTGCAAAACAAAAAGGAGCAATTTGAGTCTTTGAATATGAGTAGTAGTAGAGGGCTCGTATCTTTACATTTTTTTATATAAATATTGTATTGAATTTCTTTTTTTTTTTTTTTATGAATCTTTTTTATGCTATTTCGTATTGTACAATTACTTTCTTTGTAGGATCATTTTCCCCCTAGGGAGAATGAAAAGAATTTTAGAATGGATTGGTTACCTATGCCTAGATCACGGATAAATGGAAATTTTATTGATAAGACCTTTTCAGTTGTGGCCAATATTTTATTACGAATAATTCCAACAACTTCAGGCGAAAAGGAGGCATTTACCTATTACAGAGATGGTGTGATTTGATTCTTTTTTTTTCCCAGTCTTATAAGAAAAGAAAGACAAAAAATTCGGGATAGAAAGAAAAAATATTATTATTTTGATATATTATTGAAAAAATCTACGCTTATTGAAGGTGAAGTTTAGAAAGAGAACAATTCCTTCTGTCGTGTATCCCCGATTAATGCAGCCTCATATGCTTCCATTTTAGTATTGAGCGAAAGGTTACACCTATCGGTTCTGTATTACAGGTCAATCCCACTCTACTAGTCCTAATAGGCAGCATAGGGGAAAAGCACTACACCTAGAAATCAACAAGACGAAAGCTTTGTTAAAAATGACTGACCTCCCTTCCTTATCTGGATTGGGACTTAAAAGAATGGTTGGGACAACAAATATCCATCTCGTTCGTACCTTGGATACCCATATAACCATCAAAGACTGTTGAAGTGACTAATTCCTGTAAATTAGGGGGCGTTGAGGACAAAGAAATTGTTGGAGTTACCATTTCTATCTAGTACCAACACGTTTGATGTTAACAAAAGCTCCCGCGCAGGAAGGTTGGCTAGAAATTTCGTGCAAAAACACTAGCCCCGCTCAATTCATAATGAGAATAATCGATACATGGAATCAAAAACGGTTGAATATTCTCATTATGCATATAAAGGAGGAGCCGTATGAGATGAAAATCTCACGTACGGTTCTGGAACGGAGATTCTTTTAATCGAATGACGACCGTAACGGATGTCAGCTCAATCCGAAGGAAATTATGCAGAAG